TTAATTGTTGCCATAAGTATTTCTTAATTCTTTTTTTTCTTAAAAAAAAAAAAAATAATGTGCCTACAGTAAAAGGACTAATCCGTTATTTCTTTCATCGCTCCAAACATGCCAATATTGGCACTAATGGTACGTAAATGTAACTCCTTGTTCAAACAACTATTCAGAGTTCCGAGCGCTCCTTGTAAAGCTTGTTGGAAAACCCGTTGTCGGACTTGATTAATTGCTCTTTGTTGTTCAAAATGAATGGTTTCATTTTTGTAATTTTCTAATTGATCCAAAGTCTTATAAGTTGAATTAATCAAATTGAATTTTTCTCGTTCTATCTCAGAGTATCCATTCACTCGAAACTGATCTGCTTCTATTTCTATTTTTCGTAACCGGGCCCGGGCTTTTTCCAGCCGTTCAATGGCCCCTCTCTGCAGTTCTTCTGAATTTCGAATACTATTCAAAATCCTCAGTTTGCGATTATCTAATAAATCACTTAATGAAAGTAGATTATCTTTCCATTCATCTCAAAACTTCGATGATCCCTTCCCGAACCAAACATGAATTTTTCGATTCATTTGGCTCTCCCACTCAATTACGTCAACTACTTATGTATGGGGGGGGTTCCCATATCTTTTTTTAATGTAATGAGCCTATCCTCTCCCTCTCTTCTCTATTCATATTCCAAAATGAATCTTGCGACTGATCCCTAATCCAAGAACAGAATATTCGGAGGACTCTTCTGACCAAATCAAAATATATAATTGTCAGCAAAGTTGTTTCTTTTTTTCTTCAAATCCAAAGAATTCTTCTTACTTTATATGGAGGTCATCGATTCAGCATAAATAAGGGTTGGTTGAAATACCTATTTTTCCAATATTTTCCAATAAAATTTCCAATACCAATAAAAGGCTCAAATCTTTTTATCAACATGAGTGTTTTATATCGAAAAAAAAAAAAAGTCCAATAATTATTATTAATTATTCATTTTGAAAACATTTCTATTCTATAGTAAAACATAGTAGTAGAAAGAGTACCGTGCTGTGTCTGGACTTCAAACTTTAGCTTTAACCATGTTAATGGTCCCACATTATTGGTTTGGTTGATAGAGAATCAAAATAGATTTACCAACAAATCACGAAATGCTATGGTTCTTAAATATGATTTGAAATTTATTCAGAAGTAATTCGCGGAATCATGCACCCTTTTCCCTTTGGTCCTAGTTATAACGAAAAAAAGTGCAGCTGGTTGGGTCCAGCCTATTCTTGAAATAAACAACTCGCACACACTCCCTTTCCAAAAAAGATCAATACACCAAGCACTACACTTAGATTTATTGGATTTGTTGCTAAAATATCGGTATTAAGCCCGAAACTCCCGGCGAATGGCCAGTTAACCAAAGAAACGAAAGAATCGGTTACATTTTTCATATGATCTCCTCTTTTAGATAGACTAAAAAAAAAAAATGAACTGCGTTCTTTTTTTTTTTTTTTCTACGTAATATATATTTATTTAATTTATTTGTTTTTTTAGTAATTTACCTATTTCGAAACAGGGTCAAAAATTCGATTTCGAAATCCTTTCTTTGAATTGGCAATTGGGGATTCCCGATAAGAGGGATACTTATTAGTATTAGGGGCCGGGACTCCTGTCAATTGCAAAACCCCTCGTTTGTTGCAGCATCACTTAAAAAGAGGGTTTCCTTTAGACTAAGAAAGGGAAAGAAAAAGGCGAACTGGTATGCCTATCCTAATTCCCCATCCTCAAATCAGTCCTTCCAATTGGAGGAGTTAAATCTTGATAGAATTCAAAAAAGCCAGAAACACAGATATAATAAATAAGAGAAAAAAAAATAAGTAAATTGTAAATTGCCCTTCCTATTTCTAGGATTAAACAAAAGGATTCGCAAATAAAAGTGCTAATGCTACAACCAGCCCATAAATTGTTAAAGCTTCCATAAAAGCCAGACTAAGCAATAAAGTACCTCGTATTTTTCCCTCCGCCTCGGGCTGTCTCGCGATCCCTTCTACTGCCTGGCCCGCAGCAGTACCTTGACCAACTCCAGGTCCAATAGAAGCAAGCCCAACAGCCAACCCAGCAGCAATAACGGAAGCGGCAGAAATCAGTGGATTCATGATAAGTCCCTCGCACTAAAATAAAGAAAAACTAAAGAAATCGTTAATGATACAATCGTCCAATAAATTATGACTTAATTATTCCGTCACTAGGATTCGCCCAGCCGAAGTAACTAAGAACTCCCAATTGGCGTAATAATAATATTATTATTGAACCATCAAAACTTTTTAGATATCTCTTTTTTAGTTTCGATCCACAGGCACAACACAGGATTTTTGTAAATCCATACGACTTTTGTTCTTCCATTTCTTTTTTCGGAACCCTTTTTTGAATTCTTCGTTCGTTTTCTTTCTTTCATCTCTTTATTTTTATTGATTCAATTCCCAGTCAAAGCATCAAAGCAAAGACGAAATCGAACAATTTCTATTAGAATCCCTATCGAAATTCACAATAATCACAAGAGTAGGGTGGATTAGATATATCTTTAGTTCATATATAACTAGCAATATCTAATATCCCATATACATGTCTTTCTTACAGAACGTAAACCAACTATTAATATCTTAGACTCCAAGTATTCGTATCTTAAAGTCAATCGTATTCTCGAACCCCTTTTAAAATTCAAAAAATACACAAGAGTTGGCATTTGATTCCATATACCTAATTATGTACCCCTCGCCGAATCACCCCGTTTTTTATAAATCTCTTTTTTTTTTTTTTTTTTTTTCTATTCCTTTTCGTTATCATTATCCACCAGGCTACAATCGAAATAGACGAATTCATTGGGGCGAATCATTGCATAGAACTAAATATCAGTATTTGATTGAGGTACGGCCATGCAATTTATTATATTAATATTCTCTTTTGGTCAATCGTTGAATTGAAGAATTGACTAAAATCAACTAAAAGGGGAATCATTTTATAAAGCATCTTTCTTTTCTTTTTTTTTAATCACCCGCCTGTGATACTATAAGAATTTTTATTCAACTTATCACTCTTGGTATTTGCTATTCGAATTGAATGAACAAAAATGAACAAAACAATATAAAGAAAATATTAATTGGCGGGGAGAGGGGGGGATGATATAATAAGGCCAAAGAGGAATTTGAGGAAAAAGATCCTTTAGATCTCTTTCCTACAATTCCCCAATATCGTAATTTTTTTTCTACGACTCTTGATCGTATATGCGGTATTTGTAGATTTATGTTTGGATATGTATTTTTCCTAAGTAGAAGTATAAGTAGATTATCTTGAGTTACGCATCCATTGCCTTTGTTCTAAGCTACAAAAAAAGACTATTTCGAAAACGAGTCAATGATGTCCCTCCATAGATTCGCCTATATAAGCCGCAGCTAAAGTTGCAAAAATAAGAGCTTGAATACCGCTTGTAAATAATCCAAGGAACATGACGGGTATAGGAACCACTAAAGGTACTAAAGAAACAAGAACAACAACTACTAATTCATCGGCTAATATATTCCCAAAAAGTCGAAAACTAAGTGATAGAGGTTTTGTGAAATCTTCTAAAATGTTAATGGGTAAAAGAATTGGAGTCGGTTGAATGTATTTACTGAAATAGCCTAATCCCTTTTTGGAAAGACCCGCATAGAAGTATGCTATTGACGTGAGCAAAGCTAAAGCAACGGTAGTATTTATATCATTCGTGGGTGCGGCTAACTCCCCATGAGGTAACTCTATGATTTTCCAAGGTAAAAGAGCACCTGACCAATTAGAAACAAAAATAAAAAGAAACAGAGTTCCAATAAAGGGAACCCATGGGCCATATTCTTCTCCAATCTGAGTTTTGCTCACGTCTCGAATGAATTCAAGGACATATTCGAAGAAATTTTGAGTGGCAGTCGGAACGGTTTGTGGATTCCGAACGGCTATAAAGGCTGAACCTAATAAGATAGCAATTACAACCCAAGAAGTAATAAGTACTTGGGCATGGACCTGGAACCCACCTATTTGCCAATAGAAATGTTGGCCTACTTCCACACCGGATATATCGTATAACCCCCTTAGTGTATTCATGGAACATGATAGAACATTCATATCGCCCTCTGACCGAAATAGAAATTTAAAAAGAATTATTTTGATTCAACCATCTTCTTTTCGACTTGTCTACTTGAATTGTATATTTTGAATATCTGCTAATTGCATAATATCCACCAGGTTTGTCTCTTTTCTTTTGTGCAATTCAGGAATAGTACCCAATCCATAAATCTATGGAGTTACCAAAATAATTTATTTATCTTATTATTAATCAAGGATTTCGTATATAGCTAGAGCGACCCTCACAAATTGCGAATACTAATTTGTTAAGGATTAATCGGATTGAGGCTATAGCGTCATCGTTTGCTGGAATCGAAATATCTGCGAGATCGGGGTCACAATTTGTATCGATTAAACAAATTGTTGAAATTCCCAAAGTGATACATTCTCGAAGAGCCGTATATTCTTCTTGCTGATCAACGACGATTACAATATCGGGTACCCTCGTCATATATTTAATTCCGCCCAGATACGTTTGCAGACGCGATAATTGTCTCTTCAAAATAGCGGCATCCCTTTTGGGAAGACTGTCGAGTCTCCCCCCTTTTTGTTCCGTTCTCAAATCCCTGAACTTGTGAAGTCGCGTTTCTGTAGTGGACCAATTGGTTAACATACCGCCGAGCCATTTTTGATTAACATAATGGCACCGAGCCCTTATTGCAGCTCGCGCGACTAAATCAGCTGCTTTATTTTTAGTACCAACAATTAAGAATTGTTTTCCCCTACTTGCTGCATCAAAAACTAAATCACAAGCTTCTGATAAAAACCGAGCAGTTCGAGTCAGATTTGTAATATGAATACCTTTATGTTTTGCAGATATATAAGGTGCCATTCTAGGATTCCATTTCCGAGTACCATGACCAAAATGAATTCCTGCTTCCATCATCTCTTCCAAATGGATGTTCCAATACCTTCTTGCCATTTCTCCCCCACTTCCTCTTTTTTTTTTAAGAGACGAGGCGCCCTGAAATAAATAATTGTTCCGAGGGAACCTTCTCTTCTACCAGAGAGTGACCATTGATACACGACCCAGGCCATTCATTACTTTCTATTCATTATTATCCTTCGTTCTATTCATTATTATCTTTCTTTTCGTACCATTAAAAAATCAAATGATCACAAATAGTTAAAAGAATTCGCTCCTAGGACTCATTAAACCCTCTAAGCAATTGTGCTCTGATGTATCATGGAAAGTTGTTGAAATGCACGAGTCAAATAATTCTCTGTGGTGTAAGAAAATATCTCTCATTTCCCCCCCGAATAAATTCCCTTTTTGTCTTTCCAAAAGAATGTTGTTATGCTGCCTTGAACAGTGGACTAATCCTTTGAATCCGGTACCGACTGGTATTATCCCCCCCAGAACAACGTTTTCTTTCAGGCCTTTCAACCAATCGATACGACCTCGGAGAGCAGCTTTTGCTAAAACTCGCGTGGTTTCTTGAAAACTTGCTTCGGATATAAAACTTTGAGTATTCAGAGACGCTCTCGTTATTCCCAATAAGCTAGCTCGATAACAGATCACTTCTTCCAAAGCGCGCCCCATTCGTTCCGCTCGTAACAATCCAATCAGTTCGCCGGGTAAAAAAATATTAGACATTCCATCTTCGGAAACTAAAACTTTTGATGTTATTTGACGTACAATAATTTCTATATGCCTATTATGGATCTGCACCCCCTGCGATCGATAAACCTTTTGGATCTTATTAACCAAAGAGATACGACTTTGCACTATAGTTAGCTCAGCACCAATCAAGAATCCCCAGGGAATCCCAAGAATTCTTGTTATACTCGCGTTCCAACCCTCAACTCTCTTTTCTAGGTTCATCGATATTGAATCAAGCGAACGCACTTCTAACACCTGTTCTACTTTTGGAAGACCCTGCGTTATATCACCAGATCTCGATTTTTCATATATAAATGTAACTAATGTATCCCCTTCGGAAAGGATTGCTCCATAATGCCCATGAACAGTTGCTCCAGGAGTAGCCAAATAAGGCTTAGCTGATCGTATTACTACAGAGTTAACTTGAACAATTAAAACTTGACCGGATTTTAGGTATGGTCCCCTTTTGGTTATACGTACATTTTCACAAAGAAACTGCCCAAGACTAATTATCGGGGACATTTCCTCACAATAATTAGGCTGGAGAAAATACCAATTCAAATTAAATGGATTCAAAAGGATCTTACTATCTGTATCAGGATTATAAATTTCCCCGGTTTCGTCCATTAAATAATATTTAAGTACTTGAAAAGGCTGTTTTAAATTGTCAAGTTTCAAATATTTAGTTACCGAGATATGATTATGAGTTATTAAATAGTAAAATGAATAAAAATTCGCAATTTGAAGGAATGTTCCTAAGGGTCCCAACGAAGTCTTAATTGGAGTTAGCGAATCTTTTTGAATTGGAATTGATTGTTTTATCACATTGTGATATTTTACATCGTTCAATGGACCCATTCGAAAATAATTAGATGATGATAAAATTATCAAAACTTGGCATTCCTTATTTTTATTCAACAACGTACGAATAGTTCCTTGATTTTGTCTAAGCGATTGTTCAACCCCTGCCTTGCCAAACACGGAATAAAACGGATTGCTATTGGTGCGAGCTGAACCATTATCAGAAATTAATCCTGAACCCGACGGATGATCCCTTTTTCTGAGATACGAAATATTGGATTTCACTAAGTTGATTCTTAGGAAATCTCGAATCAGACCATTTGTACGTACTTCAACAAAGGAAGCACAAACCTCTTCGACGGAAGAACTTTTGTTGTCTTGGTCCCAATTCAACACTAAACACGTCCGAACTAATTGAAGACTTGTATCAGAAATTCCCCCAGCGGCTTTGCCCTTCCCATAAAGGACATAATTGACAACTCGAAATTGCATATTATCCTTTTCCCGCAGCGGATCCTGGGGAAAGAGTGTTGCTAAATTTATACCGTTCGCTATTTCATATGTGACTACGGGTCGAACCAAAACAAAAGACTTTTTCTTTGTAGGTGTGATCCGTTGAACATAGATCCACTTTTTCAATTTTTTTGATTCCTTAGTGGCTTCCTTAAGTTTTTTTTTTTCACTTTCTGGCGGTATCAGGATGCCACTGTGTCGGGATATCTTATCTATCTCTCCGGGAAAATGGATATCTCCCGAAAATATTTTTAGTTCAACCCCTCCCCTTTTTCTCTCCATTCGGACCAATCCGCCCACCCGGCTTCGTATATTTAAAGTGATTTGTGTGTCTACTCCAATGATACTATTATTCCGTACCATTAGGTAAGAAGATTCGGGAAAAATATGCACTTCCTCCGGAATGAAAAAAAGGCGATCTATTTTCATTTGGTATTTTGGCTTAATTTTTTTGAGTCCTCGATACTCAATCAAGTCCTCTTTTTTAACGATTGAATGCGCCCCCAGAGCCCCCCATTTAGTAATTCCGGAACTCTTTCTTCTGTATCGAGGATCGTCGAAATAAGCAAGAATACTATTTCTACGGAAAATACCCCTTACGGGTATTTCAATCGAGATACCTGAATGGGGCATTAGCTCTTTCTCTTGCTCTTGAATCGAGTGGAATGGAATAAGAAATCCATTTCTTTGCCTTTTTGCCAATAAATCCGAATTTGCGTGGAGAATTGCAGGATGGATGAGATTACAATGACCAGTACCTATGATTCTATTAAATCCCGAATAATCAGACATCTCAAGAATTCGACCTTTTTTTTTAGCAGAAAAATCAGAACTAAAAAATTTGTGTCCCGTTTGATCATTATTCACTGAGAGCGAGAGGCTCGAAATCTCTCTTCGTTCGACAGAAAGAGAATGAATATTCATTTGATCTTGATCCTTGTGGAGTGAAAAAGAAACTACACTAGATCTGCGTGAACCCCCCGACAATATCCATAAATGGCTTGTTTTTGGCAAGAGGTGGACATTACTATATGTAAATTCGGGTGCATGGTACACATCAGTACTCCAGTGCATTTCTCCCTCTGAATCAGAATAAATATGTTTTCGAACCCTCTCTTTAAAATTCAAAGTGTATGCTCCCGCCCGAATCTCAGCAATCACTTGTTCTGATTCGACATATTGATCATTTTGAACTAAAAGAAAACTTTTTGGTGGAATAGTCACATTGTGCATAATATCTTCACCCTCAATAATTACATCCAAATCTATAGAACATAGAAAAGCCGGATGCCCGTGACGTGTGCGCGTGGGATGAACCAAATCCTCATTGAATTTGATTTTACCATTAGAAGGGGCTCGTACATGTTCTGCAGTGCCCCCCGTAAATACGCCGCCGGTATGAAAAGTTCTTAATGTTAGTTGAGTCCCTGGTTCTCCAATAGATTGACCCGCAATAATACCTACGGCTTCCCCCAATTCAACCAGGTCACCATGAGTCGGACTCCGACCATAACATAATCGACAGATCCACGATGTACTCCTACAAGTAAAGGGGGTTCGAATAGATATTGCTTGTGTTCGAAGGGTTATGAGTCGATTGACAAGTCCAATCCCAATATCTTGATTTCTAATGGCAATGGATCGCTGGCCCATATATATATCGTCCGCTAATACACGACCAATTAATGTTTGGCTAAAAACCCTTTCCGACATCATCCTATTTTGATTTTGAGGACTCACAGAAATTCCTCGGACAGTGCCACAATCTGTTCTACGTACAATAATGTGTTGAACTACTTCAACAAGTCTGCGCGTAAGATATCCAGCATCTGATGTTCGGACAGCGGTATCGACAACCCCCTTGCGGGCTCCATAGCAAGAAATGATATATTCTGTTAAAGAAAGCCCTTCGCGTAAATTACTTTGAATGGGTAAATCAATCATTTGCCCTTGGGGATCAGACATTAATCCTCTCATACCCACCAATTGGTGTACTTGAGATGCATTTCCTCTAGCCCCCGAAAAAGACATTATATGGACTGGATTAAAAGGCTCAGTCATCCTAAAATTAGGATTCATTTCTTGTCGCAAATATTCACTTGTAGCATACCATATCTCAATGGATTGTCGTAGTTTTTCTATCGCGTGTACATTCCCATAATGATAGTGTTTTTCCAAAATAAAACTTTGTTGTTCAGCATCTTGGACTAGCCATCGCTTAGAAGGTATCGTTAAAAGATCATCAATGCCTAATGAAATAGATGTAGCAGTGGCTTGCTGGAACCCCAGGGTCTTTACTTGATCCAGGATGTGGGATGTATATGCCATTCCGAAGTGATCTATTAACCTGCTAATAAGTCGTTTAATGGCAGTTCCATCTATCATTTTATTGTGAAAGACCAGACTCACCCGTTCTGCCATAAGTACCTCCGTATTCCGCTGAGTAGGATTCGCCAATGGATTTTAGTCAATGAGTGGAAAACTTCCTTTTCTCGATCTTGATTCGCGTAGAAAGGTCAGCAATGGTGGTCATACTTGAACCGGAAAGGCCCAAGGAGTCGTAGAATTACTTAGTTTAGACACCAGATGATTAGGTACCATATGAGCAGGCCCGGCAAAACCCTTGTATAGCTTCTTCGATTTCTCGATAAAGAGAAATATGGCCCACGGTGGTTCGAATGTATATAGAAAGAATTTCTTTTTTTACACTTCGTACTATTAGATAATGCCCATAAATCTCATGAGAGGTACCCAAAGATTCATAGTGAACTTCGATGGGAGCTTCCCTTGAAGCAATAAGGCGTTGATCTAATCGCCACCGAAGCCACAACGGACTATCTAAATTGATTCTTTTCTGCCGATAAGCTCCAATTGCATCATAGGAATTACAAAAAAGGGGTTCTTTCGTATACTTATAGCTATTATCGTCAATTCTTTCATCTGGATAATTTCTTCGATTCCATG